GAGCGGTAAACAAAACAGCCACCACTCACTCACATGTTGAGCTAAATCCTTGGGACTAGTCCTTATTTGGTAAGTCGGGGGGGCACAAAGGCCCTAATCCTAGTCAGTCGGTGTTGGCAAATGGGATTGGAACCGGCGCCTACTCGGCTCTGCTTTCCCGTTTGGTTTTTCTAGCCGGGATAGAATAGGTTACACCGGTCCGGACAAGAGAGCAGCTCGCGCTTGACCATCGGGGGTCATAGACTAATAAGGAGAGGGGAAAGACGGAAAAGCACTTCTTTGGCTTTTGAAGGGACAAAGGCGGGACAGATCCTGTTGCCGAACGAGCAACTGTTGCCGGAACCTGTTTCCTTTGTTTGCTACCAACCGATCCCGAATACGAGTTCGTTTTCTAATCTCAAAGACCAGTGCCTACAACAGCGCTTTCCTTCCTCTTCGAGGGTTCCTATCTTGATTGCCGACGAGTGTGCTTGTCTTGCGCCAGTTGATCTTTCGGGGATGAAGCCTAGACAAGTCGAAGAGAAGAGAGGACATCTGAGCGAGTGCTGTCTCATTCGTTTAAGAACATAGCGAAGGGTGCGGTGCGCGCCAAGGGGAGGCTATAGAATAGTTGGATTTTCTACAGAAGCATGAGTGAAACGATCTAAAAAAGCCTCTGCGGGTCACTTTCTTCCACTACTTTTTTGAAGTTGCCAAGAGGCAAGTCTCGACCTTCTATTTCCATGAAAAAAAAAAAAAGCTATTCCTAAAAGCAGGCTTTCTCTCATCTAAAAGCTGGTCAGTTATCAGGAAGGCGTCGCTATAGGTTTAACACAAGTCGCCTACTCATATTCAAATTGACTTCTCTTGATTGGTTCGAATCCAATTCGTGAGATGGCAGTGATCTTTAGCTGGTCATGGCCATAATGTGCTGTTTTCCTCGGATTCATTGGAACCTTCTTTTTCAGAGCGAGACTCCCAAAGAAAGATAGTGTTTAAATAGTTCCGAGTCAGCGGTTCAAGGCTACACCGCTTTTGCGTAAATTCCTTCCCTCTTTCGCCCAGTTCCTCGAGAATCTAAAGAATCGTTTGACTTTGAATGCCGAAACCCCTCACTTTGAAAGCAAGGAAGAAAGGAGCTTTTCACTCGCGAAAGAAGTCACCACTCTCCACTGACGCTACATCATCTCCTCTATGTCAATAGATTTGCCTCACTTGACTGATGAGGGCTAAAAGTGATTCTTGCTTCATTTTGACTGCTTTGATCGACCGGAACTACTACTCTTGGACTCAGATCGGGATTCACGCCTGACTTCTCCTGCCTAGAGCTCCGGCAACTCCTACTCTGGCTAATAGAATGGATTTCTCGGCTACTGGGCTGGGACTGATCCTTGATCAAGGAAAGCAGTTTCTTTATGGCTGAGAGTCATAATTTTGAGTTATGAAGATAGGGCGTGATTCGCCTGTGGATTTGACATTGTTGGCATTTGTGGTTCTCACATCACATTATGGCAGCAATAGGTTTCGACGACCAAGAAGAACAACCTGTGAGGGGGCGTAGGCCAGAGTCTGCTTCTCGGGAAGGAAGCATTTCATCAGTAGTTCAAGGTCAATGTCTATAATGGAAAGCGCAGATCTGTACACCTGATCCTGATTGGTCTAATAAGTTCATCTTCGTATAGCATACTGGAGTGAAAGGAAAGTCATCTCGCTTCCAGGCCCCTCATGTATTGATCACTCTCATTCCTTCCTTTGACCCAAGAAAGCGGACATGAATGGAACCCAAAGACTGAGGATGGGATGTGTTCTTGTGCCTCGACCGTCAACTTCCTTCTTTCGATGAAGCGTATGCGTCTTGACTCGTTGCATGTTTTGCTACGAGATCTAGGCCTTCATTCAATAAAAGATATCAATACCCCACTTTTCCAACCGAGGCTCCTGCATCAAAAAGTGTGGGCATATTCCTGCGCAGTTGAAAGGGAAAGAGGAAAGCCTTATAGCCTTCACCACAGCAAGCGCCGCCCCAGCAAGTGTTGCGTAATACGTCTCGGGACCAAGGTTCTGGTAACCGATTTGCTGACACTGTGTGTCAGATCTGTGGTCGTTTTGGGCATACTGCGCTGCGTTGTTGGAACCGGTTTGATTACTCTTATCAGTCCCAAGATATCCCTCAAGCATTGGCGGCTATGTCTCTCTCTGATTCGCAGGATCCCAACTGGTATACCGATACTGGTGCGTCTGCTCATATGACCGCTGACGCAGGTAATCTCAAAAACATTACTCCTTACTTTGGGTCCGATAAGATATATGTTGGTGATGGTACTGGTTTACGTATTTCTCATATTGGTGATGCTTCTTTGACTACAAGTTCAGGAAATTTGGAATTAAAGGATGTTTTGTTTGTTCCTGACATTAAGAAAAACCTAATATCTGTAAGTCAATTTACTGAAAATCATTCTTGCATCTTCGAGTTCTCATCGGAGAAATTCTTGATCAAGGATCGGAGGACAGGATGGATTCTGGCAACCGGGAGTAGGATGGACGGTTTGTATGCCCTAGACAAAGGTGAACAGGCGCTATACAAATCAAAGCTATCCAAGCGGATAGGCACCAACAGAGGAATAGGTTCTTCGATCAAACGGCCCTAGGAAGGGAGAGTAGGAGCACAGCGTATCACACGTGTTGGAAGGTACGGGAAGCAAGGGAAGGGGCTAGTCGAACTTGAGTCATCTTTGAGCGATGCTTCAGCATATCAAGCTTTCCAGTCCAGTTCCGTTCTCAGTTCCAAGGAAGGGCGAGCGATAAGGATTTGCTCAAGCGAACGGTCAGCTTCCTCGTCTTGATCTTCCTTTAGCGTTTGTTTACCTTGGCGCGTTTTAGCGATACTCGGTTTACCTTGACTTTTAAACGCTTTAGCGTATAAAGACGTCAAAGAAGCGATCGACAGGGCAAGCGATAAAGTCCTGAACGAGATCCCTTCATAAGTTGATATTTCTCAATCTATCAAATACGATTCGACAGCGGGGGGAACCTTTTTGAGACGATTCGGAAAGCCAATCACTCAATCTTCTCCTCAAGACAAGCACTTGCATACAGAAACACCCGGGACCTTCGCAATGCTTTGTACCTTCATGCGACAACCAGAGAATCAACCATAACACCTAGACAAGGACCATATTCAAAGATCGTGTACCTAGGCCAGGAGTTAGCAAGCATAGCAAAGCCTATTCCAAAGTGGAGCTCGTGTTCCTAGTCGAGCAGAGGAAGAACCCACCTTCACGGGACAAGAACAACGGACACAGCAGCCCCTGAGACTACACTACATGAAATACGAAAGACTAAGCCAAACCGCCTAGGAAAACCCCGCATAGGAATCGGGAACCATAGAAAATCCATAGACGAGCCCAACCGGGACCGAACCAGATCAGACGCATGAGATCGGCCGCCCGACCCAGCAATATCGCGTGAGTGAAGAAGGGCGGGATGAAGAAAGATTCGGAAGGGAGCGGAGGGAAAGGTGAAAAAAAGAGCAGTTGAGGGAAAGAGGGATTTTTCGTCCATAGATACAAAAAAGCCGGGCAGTCAGCTTTCAGTTGTATTTGCGATGGAAGAGACGAAGGGAAATGGAGCAGCACGAGCAGTTCCAAGTTCTTGTCAAGCCGGTGACGGCAAGAATGGGCGGCGCGAACGCTTTAGTGTTTACTGGTTCGTTCTCTAAGGTCAGTCAGCTAAGCAGGTCGTACGGGAAGAGGAAGAAGAGTCCGTTTCTCGGCAAGGGATCCAGGCAAGCAAGCGAGGTAAGCAATGTAGGTGAGTGAGTTGAGGAAGGTAGGACGCTGGAGTAGGCAGTTGAGTTCTCAAGGGAAAGAAGAGATAGATTTCAAAAAAAAAAAAAGGGAAGCGCTATTTGTGGACAGATGACCGATGACGGCTAGCCTATTACACCGGAATGCTTAACCGAAGCTACTATCCGAGCAGCCCTTCTCTCTTACTTGCCTGGAACTCCTTAATTCACTCTTAAACTATAGATCGCTGCTTGGACAGGAGAAGGGAAATGGGATATATCATTAACGGAAGTTGCGGACAGAGCACAGACAGATGAGCTCACACACAAGGCCGGGGGTAGGAAGAAGATTTAAAGGAAAGAGACGTAGGCCTAAAGCCTTGCACCTTTATCACGGCCCTAACTTGACCCTACAGAGCCCGTAAACTAGCTCGGCAATCAAAAGAGGCCAAGGTCTTTTCCATATACCGTGACAGATGGACCCTAGCAAGCCTTGCCTTACCTTAGCAGAAGCAGGAGATCTATTACCACAGATAATAAAGGCAGGATCTATATTTCATTCAAAGCCGGGAATCGCAGAGCAAACAAGAGATTCGCTGGCAGGGGAATCCAATCCAAAATCGATTTAAAAGAAGGATTTCGCGGACGGACTAAGCAAGGGATGAGGCTGCTGCCTTGAACTTGAAGAGAGTACCCGCATATTTACATATTTCTTTAATTTGAATTACAGAAAGGAGAATTCAAGCCGTCAGTCCCTGGGCTTCAAATCAAGCATTTTGAGATCCTTTCTGGAAGTCAATCCAATCCCTATATCGGGACTTTAGAACAGGCCTTCGGCTTACATAAAAAGGTAATAGAGAGCCAATCAATCATAAGACATTAAAGATAAGATTACAGTCCTATTACAGCCATATCATATAGTCGGACCTTATTCCATTCCTGACCTGAGGAAGAAATGGAGTAAGGTACGACCTTTCCTACTAGTAAGCAGTCTCCCCCCGAGGGGGACTTAGGGGGGTAACGTTCCGATCTAATCCCCCTACCCTCTCATCTCCTTACCCTATCTGCTATGAGGTCAATCAATTCTATGACTATTTTGCTTTAACCCGAAGGCCTTTTCAAAAGCTCAGTAATAGGGGGGGACAAAGAAGAGCACGCTCCTCTTGCCTCTAGGAAGAATAGAAAGAACCTACTCTCTTACACAATCAGTTGTGCACTAAGATGCTCCTACTTATATTGAGTGTGACCCCGGAGAGAGACCCTCTTCTTCTATTGCTCGGGGGATACCACAGCACACTTAAGCGAGACCTTACCTCTTATTGACTGGAACAAACTCACTCCCGTGTTCCCTACCTTCACTCACTCTTTTAAAGACAGAGAAAGAAAGCGTAGGATCATCTCTCCATATACTCCATCTTTTATTCCAGCTTTTGATTCTGAGAGATGGAGCTCTAGAAGTGAAGTTCCAAACAGTATTGGTTTTCTGCCACTGAGACTGAACATCTACCCGTCTTTGGTGATCTCTACCTCGAAACACACCTTAGACAAGCAAATTTCAGTTTCATTGAATGAATGAAAATCATAATCTGAATAAGAGTCTGATACTAGACGACTAGAGAAGAGAGAGGCAGGAAAGCCAGATCGGACTGACCGCGGACTTTTCCTTCTATTCTAAGAAACCAACCAAAAGGAAATAGTTCACCTTGGCAGAGTGACCTGTGGAAAGATCGATCTCTGGATCATATGAAATGCAGTTCAGTGGAATTCTAGTGAAAATCGAAATCTGAAAACAAAGAAATCAGAGAATGAAATGAAATGAAATTAGCGAAGATTGGTCTACTGGTCTACGAGATTACTGTTTAGCAAACGAGCTGAGAACAATCAGTCTCACCTACGATCCTACGATCTGCTCTATAAGACACCTCAATAAGGAAAAATAAAAGAAAGGATGAGGCAACGTAGGCAGTTCCATCCATTTCTATAGAGCAAAGGGGAAGCTCGCTCCGTTCTCTCTCCTAGTTAATTAAAAGGGAGACGGGGCTTTTATCCCAAACATCTCCTTACTGCACGCACAAACAAAAAACAAAAAGCACCGCCCCCCCTTTATTATTTATTATTATTAGTAAGATAGGGAAAACTAAGGCCTTACCTTTATATACAAAGGGCGCTCCAGCGCTTTACTAATATAATAGAAAGTAAAGGGGCTTGAAAGCTTACCTTATTATTATTAATAGGAGAAAGGGCTTTTTTGATAGATTAAGAGGTGAGTAAGGGGCGGTTTGCTTGCTTGCTGGCTAGCTCGTGCAATCAACGAAGAATTCCTTCGCGTTAGTAAGCTAGCTTTGTAAGCTAAGCAAGCCTGGTTCTCCGGGCACTACGGTAGGACGTGGATCGATCATGACGAGAATGGACTTCTCCGTAATGTAATGTAATGTAATAGAAGAGTCACAGTCCAGTTCCGTTCAAGCGCTCCTTCAAGCGGGAAGCTCTAAAGTGAAGCAGGTCAGTTTCCACAGCCATAGCACAGCTCTTTTGCGGTTTATAGGGCAACTCCTTCTTTTGTTGCTCTAAGGGTAAGCGGATCAGAATCAATTCTATCTTTTCGGCACTTTCGAATGATTGTGTTTAACACCCTAACGATTCTGTGAAAGGGGATTCATATTACTGTTGAGCTGACTAAACTCAGTTGTCGGTTAGCCTTACTCTTCGCTGCTGTCCTAAGGCCTACTTATCATACTTCCTGGGTTTAGTCACCGATAGATATTCCTGGTCCTTTCCCGCCAGCTGACACCAGACTGGTCCTGCTGTGCCCTACGTAGGCGGCCTAAACATTGGCATTTCTCTTTCGGGTACGGTTGCGATGATCTGAATCTCAATCTGACTGATGAGTCAGCGCTGCCCTCGCCGGGCAATCGAACTCCACCCCTTGCTCGGTACAGTCCTTAGTCTTATGCCGAACTCATTTGATGGGACCGGTCGATCCGATGGCTGAGAAAAGTTCCGATGGTGCGGAGCTATCTCATCACTCACTTTTTCGGGGGGTGGGGAGAGAGAGATGTAAGAAAAATGATCAACTTGACCTAACGCCCAATTTCACAAAATCTCCTTTTTTGGGGAGAAGGATGGATTGTTAGTGTGGACGATTTAGAAGATATAATTGGAAGACATGTATGGTTAGGTTCCATTTGTATACTTTGTGGAATTTGGCATATCTTAACCAAACCCTTTGCATGGGCTCGCCGTGCATTTGTATTGTCTGGAGAGGCTTACTTGTCTTATAGTTTAGGTGCTTTATCTGTCTTTGGTTTCATCGCTTGTGGTTTCGTCTGGTTCAAAAATACCGCTTCCCTAGTGAGTTTGACGGGCCCACCGGGCCTTCTCAAGCTCAAGCATTGACTTTTCTAGTTAGAGACCAACGTCTTGGGGCTAACGTGGGATCTGCTCAAGGACCTACTGGTTTAGGTAAATATCTCATGCCTTCCCCGACCGGAGAGGTTCTTTTTGGAGGAGAAAAATTGCGTTTAAAATGGTCGGAAAAAAGTTTTCATCTCCGGCTGGCTGGTTTTGATGCAAAAAAGACAAAACGGGATTGGATTTCCGGAAGGAAGGTTAGATACCTGCTTGTATTTTTGTGGAAATGGGATGGTCTTCAAACTCCCGAGATTCAGTGACGACTGCGGGCTCTCCCCTTTCTGACTGGACTGACTCGGGGAAGGTCTTTGACCTCCTCCGGAGCATGCTTCACAGCCACTCATTCGTCCTGACCAAACAGTAGAATCTATCTCTCAGCGATTCCTTTCTCCGCTAATCACCCCTTCCCAACCAGCCCGCCCGATCAATCGTCGGTTGATCGGCGAATGAATAGGGGTTGAGATGCTTCGAAGTTGTAGGAACGAATCGTTTGTTTGCTTTATCGAACAAAGCTTGATTAGGGGGTCGTCGGTAAGCCCCCTATTTTCAACCATTATCGCTGGTGTTGACCAGCTTTGTGATACGGACGGACACGAAGAAGAACGCAGGCAGCGGAAATGCAAAAGAGAAGAACAATGATTCCCGACCCTAATGACTCAACCACAAATCTGTTGGATGAAGGGGGATTGCTTACTCTCAGCCACTAGTTAGAAGGAAATCCCTTGACTTCGCTTATGCTCAGTCAAGTGAGGCGGGCGGAGATTCCATTCGAAGTAACATAACAGGATTCGTTAATGCACCATCTTCAAAAGATCTCTTCTCGGGATCCGGAGTTTTTCGAGAAAAGGTCCCATCCTTCAATATCATGATTGGGTCGACCAGGCCAGATCATAAGTGAAATATCATGATCGGGTCGACCAGGTCAGGCCCGATCATGAGTGAATAGAAAATCGAAAACGTACATTGCTGTTCCAGCGGAAATACTTGGTTTAATTCTACCACTTCTACTAGGAGTAGCCTTTTTAGTGCTAGCTGAACGTAAAGTAATGGCTTTTGTGCAACGTCGAAAGGGTCCTGATGTAGTGGGATCGTTCGGATTGTTACAACCTCTAGCAGATGGTTCGAAATTGATTCTAAAAGAACCTATTTCACCAAGTAGTGCTAATTTCTCCCTTTTTAGAATGGCTCCAGTGGCTACATTTATGTTAAGTCTGGTCGCTCGGGCCGTTGTACCTTTTGATTATGGTATGGTATTGTCAGATCCGAACATAGGGCTACTTTATTTGTTTGCTATATCTTCGCTAGGTGTTTATGGAATTATTATAGCAGGTCGGTCTAGTAATTAGGGGGGCGGCCGTTCGATCGCCTATGATAGACGGACCAATTGGTCAAAAATGGGTTTGTGCCGCAGGTGTTGAACGATCTACTCTACACAGGTGTGGGCTTACAGGGCTAGGGCTCATAAACCCTTTCTTTCATTCATCAAGAGGGCCCTGGTCGATCACTTTTCCGGGGCGGGATCGATAAGTGGAAGTCATAAAAAAGAGATAGATGTTTCTCTTCGCACCTCAGATCAAGAGGAAAGGTAGCTTGTCAAGCTGGCCTATATATTCAATATATTTATTATAGCTGTCTTTTTCCCGGCTGTTCTTCTTTGTCAACGCTACTAAGGACCTGACGGTTCGCCTACTTGATGAATGAAAGAACATGAGAAAGGGCGGTAAGCAAAAAGGAAAAGGCGACGAAAGCCCACTACAGTACAGTCGAAGTCAGCGGCTGAGTTAGCCTCGCCTACTATTTCTTTTTAGTAGGCGAGCGAGTTAGCCTTAGGCCGCAGGGATAAGAAAGCGTCGGTGCGTAGCCTTCATTCTACTACGCTACGCAAAGTAACTTAGCTCGACGTTAAGAGAGTAAAGGGGAACACCCTACATAGAAGAACCGCTGTTCGCTTACTAAGCTAAGGTATAACCTTTCGCTCCCCGGGGCAAAGCCGCTTCGCACTACTGATAGACTACTAAAGATTCAATTCAAAAGGCGCTACTTTGTTTCGCAAGCCTTTGTCATTGTCAGTCAACTAAGTAGGGCCTGAGGCCCCCTGCGAATCCGTAAATGATCGGAGCATGCCGCAAAAAAATGGATGGTCCCCTATGCATTTCATTCTTTCCGGAACGGAAAGAATTCAAGTACCTTACCCCACATCATGGTGAACCTCTCCTTGTGATCGGGATGAGGTAGATGCCTCCCTTAAGGGGGGCGGATCGAATCGGAGTTTCCTTAGGTAGCCACCGACCTACAGTTATCCTTAAACTTCCGTGCTTGGTGGAGAAGAAGCGAACAAAGGTACGCTCGCTTGCTGTCTTGTTCTCTGCCGCAGACTGGGATCGCTCGCCAGCTAGGCCCTCTAGAAGAAAGTTGGAGCAACATTGTATGAGAACATATTACCCATCTTCGGGGACAAGGGGCGGAACGACCTCTCGATCTACTTACTGCAGCCCAGAACGGGCGTCGTCGTCTAGGCGTTCCCTGTTGCTCTGATCTCCCCTACGCCTAGGACGTTGTCTGGGCCAAGAGCCATAGTTAGTTGCTGTTTCCATTTGGTTGTTTTTTCTCGTTGTTGATACCGGCAAGACCCAGCCAGATGATGATGTCTGCAGGTTGGTAGTGAGAGGACTCTTAGTACCCGCAAAAAAAAGGGGCGCTGGTGAAAAAACAATCATTTGATTTAGTTTCTTGCTCTCCATTAGCAGCGGGAAAGGAGTCTATCTATCTGCCTAGCTTTGGTAGATTTCCCCCAACGCAATTCAAAAACGGAAATTCAAAGAATGCCTGAGGTGGATAAGTCCGACGACTCAGCAGCAGTGCGGAATTGACTTTCTCGTCCGGTGGATCTGAGATCTGATCTATAATAGTTAGGGGGCAATACATACCAAAAGGTTCGAAGAAGGAAGGCGCATAAGAGTATATAACCAACCCACCCTTATAACCTATTCACATTAGTGAAGCGGCTGCATGCATAAGGGAAATGCACGTTTGTGATACCTTAGCATAGGGGAGTCAACCTACGAGCACGGAAGAACGTGGGTACCACTGACTGTGGTCAGATTCTGAGCCCTTTTGATTAGTCCATATAAAAGCAAAAATAGGGACAGCCGGAAGGGAGGGTACTCCGAGTAGTGGGTACCTCGTAGGACCTCGACCCGCCTACTCGGGTCTTGTATGGATATGCAGGAAGGGGTGCTCCTAGGTGTGTGTAGGGGGTGTGTTAGTTCGCGAGAATGGATTCCTCGTCAAGTTAGGGGGGTGTGGACACACTTGCGCGAATTCGGGTAACGGCTACAAGGGAGAAAAAGAAAGGAAACTGTACCCGACCAGGGATGGACGTAAACTCGTAAGCTACCGAGGGTAGGGATAATCGTCCAGGTCTTATTGTAAAAAAAAAAAGCCGCCCCGCCACAGCAGGCAGGTTGCTTCCTCTGTCGTCGCCGGGGAGCTCTTGGCGAGGAGACCGTAGGATAAGTTGCTAAAACAAACGGAGGGGAGGATCGACCCGTTCAGTAGAATTCCGAAGAAAGACGGTTGGCAGCAGGTGGAGACATTTCTTTTGCCCCCTTCTAAAAAAAAAAGAAATGCGGGCAGGGTAGAGCTCTTCAGAGGATTCGAGAATAGGGTCCTGTCCTAAAAATGAAGATCAAAAAAGGGGCGGGTCCCTTTCTGCATCTCCGTACAAGTGCTGCGTACAAGTGGAGGCCGGAAAGACCAATTGGAACCGCTCACATCACAGTAGTCGTAGTTGCCTAAAGGCCGTCAGTCGGGGGGCGACCATAACATAAGGTGCTTGCACTTTCACAGATCTCTCTCTCTATCTATAGATATCTAGAGAGAGAGATCTGCTGCGTGAGCAACCCGACTGTGCGTTACATGTGCTCTACAGGCCGCACTCTCTCTTTCTTCCCAACGAACCCATTTTTCTTGATTTGGAAGACGGGCGGGTTCGAAAGGCAGGGTTTTTGACGGTCGGGCCCCCTACCACTAGTCCGGCTAGCTAGTAAACGGTTCTTTCGGGCGGGAAGCAGGCCGGGCCCTACGGGCGGGCATCTCCCGCTACGCAAGCAGCATTGTTCGCCACCACCCGAGAAGCAAAAGATTCGAGAGTCAAGGCAGAAAATACAAGCATAGCATAGTGGTCTAATGACAAGGGCCGACGACGGAAGCTCGGGACGGAGCCGTATGATGCGGAAGTCTCACGTACGGTTCCCTGAGAAGGGAGTGGCTACCCACTGGAGCTTCGACCAACCACCCACCACCGGTCAATTCCGCTTTGGGGCCACCCCTTACTCTACCATTATTATAGGGGTATGGGGTTCGAGACAAAGAAAGATCAAGGCAGCATATCAGTTTTTCCTATATACTTTACTTGGATCAGTTTTTATGCTATTAGCTATTCCGTTGATTCTTCTCCAAACAGGAACTACCGATTCACAAATATTATTAACCACAGAATTTAGTGAGCGGCGCCAAATCTTTCTATGGATTGCTTCTTTCGCCTCTTTCGCCGTCAAAGTGCCTATGGTACCAGTTCATATTTGGTTACCCGAAGCCCATGTAGAGGCACCTACGGCTGGATCCGTCATCTTGGCAGGAATTCCTTCAAAATTGGGAACCCACGGGTTTTTAAGATTTTCCATACCCATGTTTCCCGAAGCGACACTTCGTTCCACTCCTTTCATTTATACTCCAAGCGCGATTGCTATAATATATACTCCCTCGACCACTTCAAGACAGATCGATCTTAAGAAGATCATTGCCTACTCCCCAGTAGCCCATATGAATCTGGTGACTATTGGTATGTCTAGTCGGGCGGCGGCCGTTAGGTCACCTATTTTGAGTTATGGACACACAAGCAAGGCCAAAACATGTGTGCCGGGCGTGCGACCCATCAACCTACTAGCAATGGGGGAGAAAACATAGCATGTCGCAACAAAAGCGTCGATTCGAGGCGTCAGCAAATGCCGTCTGTTCCAAAAAGGAAAGCCCTTAGCGCACCGGGACGGGAGTGGGGGACGGCCCTACGCGCAGACAGCAGCAGCACCGGCTCTACGAAGTCCGAATCGAATCTTTCTGTTGGCTTTCCCGTGAATCAGAATTGTTGGGCGCGGCGAAGCGAGCGCTTCTAGCTGTTTCGCTTGCTTCTTACTTATTGTGGCGCGGCTATTATGGTGTGGCGGAAATGAACGAAAAGCGAGATGAACTTGCAAAATCGATTGATAGATGGCCTGATCTGTTCTGATAGATCGAAAGAGTAGGAATGGATAGAGAAGAGGGAATCTATCAATAATAAGGAGGGGATTTCCCCCCTATTTCTATCTATTGATGAGACAAGATATCTATCTATTCTGGATCCATCTGCAAAAAATCGATATGTATCTGATGGAGTCTACATCGTATGTAGAGCGCCCAAGCGCTTTTTGGGCCAGCTCAGTTCTCTTATCAATGCACTGGGCTCATCTCATGGAGGGAAAAAGAAAATGTAGTTGTGTTGTTGTTGTTCGCCGCCTCGACGCATTCCCCGGCATCGTCCCACACAGAAAGAAAGAGCGCGGAGCCCCGGCCCGACCTGTAGGTCCGCTAACGTAAAGCGAGGAGTTGAGCCTTCACTGGCGAACCGAAGTCACTTTCGTAACCATACTTCCTACAGCTAACACGTGTCCAGTCCAGCGGGAACGCGCAGCGCAAACGAACGTGAGCTGCTATACCGAATCCCCCGCTGGCCATCGGGGACCGAGTGGTAAGGTCATGATCTGCAGGGGAACGGATCACTCATTCTTCTATTGAGGACAGGTGCATGAACGACAACTCCAAACGTCACACATCCGCCGCCTACCTACCGTTTAGGTGGCACCAGCGAGATCCAGCTAAGGTAAGGAACTTCGTGTCGCGGCTGCTCCACTCCGCTGCGGTCTCTTGAACTAAACTTCGTTGCCTTCCCGCGCACGAAGCGAATGGGCGCTGTGCCGTGGGTCAGTTTCGGGGCGGGGGGCGGAGAGAGACCAGAAGAATGATTCATTTGGATCGACGAGCCATTTCGTGAATCAATGGAATGTCTGTCTATCCATATCTATTCTATATTTATATGACGGGCCATATCTCAGTCTTTTATGGCATGATATGATCGCGCCTAGTAGCCACATATCAGCTGCGCTCAATATGCGGGATTTCTGTTGGATCAGATCTTTCGCTTTGACGAAAGCTTTTGGACCTAGCGAAAAGGACTCTAAGCCTTCGCGCAAGCAAGTAAAGTAGAAGCTTTGCCAGAAGCAAGACGAGGAAGCGGAGCTGTCGTAGAAGCTAGCGCTTCCCCCGACCTACTACAATACAACAGTCGCGACCATGAAAAAAAAAGGCCTTTTTCCGGGCCTATTAGTTTAAGGGCTGCTCTGCTCGCCCCCCCTACTCTTCAAAAGGGCGATTCAAAAGAAAGGCGAACAGGGTTGGTTTGGCAACAAGCAAACGGCTCTCTATCATAGTAGCAAGGGGGCTGTTCGCCTTAACTACTTAAGTACCAAAGGTTTCGGTTTGTGGGGGGCTGTTCACTACAAGCTATCAGCGCTGTCTTAGATTGAACGGCAATAAGATAAGTCGACGTTCAATCTTACAGGCGGGTTTCAGCTGATAACGGAATCGTGTTCGTGTCCAAAGGTTCAAAAAAGAGAAAGCCCAACGCTTGACGAGTTCGCTGCTTTTCCCAGGCCGGAGAAGGGCAACTACTGATTGATCGCCTTTGTTTGATATGTGTTCAATTCAGTACAATACAAACTACAACTACACCAAAGCGGAAGGGCCACTCACTATAGAAGCTAGAAGTAGCCTATACCTATAGTAGAGTAGTCGGCCTAACCGTCATGGTCACGACATGTTGTTGATATTGATTGAGTTGGAGGGAGTCAGAGACTACCACGGAATCCATCCATAAACCGTCACCCCGGTGACCTTCGTCACCAAAGCGTCACGACAGTTTCCAAAGGTTACCCGTCATCTCATCTCCAGTGGGGGGCCCAAGAAGTCGGAGCACGTAGGAATTTTTTTTTTTTTTGATTGCGTGGGTTGATTTCTTGATGAGTCGTAAGAGAAGAAATATCTTTTTTTTCGATTTTTTTGAAAAATTTAGGTTCAGTCTTAGTCTTTTTATTAATTTTGGTGCCAGTATGCGCATTGGTCCAGGTTTCAATATCGATATTTTTTCTAAGACAAAAATGAAGAATTCTACAATCAAAATATTTTCTATCCAGAGTTTTCTCCGTATCAATAATATATCCTTTCTCTAGATAATCACTAATAGCTATACTTACCAATACATAAAATGGTTCGGGTTTTGGTGTATTGAAATTTTCTTGGTCCCCGTTTACTTGTAATGTTGATTCATAAATATAGGAGTCCCCCCTATCCCCATAATTCATATATTCATGTGATAAAAGATCATATCTGTAGTGTTTTTTACATTTTTCTTTTTGATTCGTCAATGAATCCACTGCGTAATAATTTTGTTTCACATAATGAATTAATTGGTCTTTTTCTTTTTTATACGAATCCAATTTAATTGAGTCTTTTTTTTGAATCATACGACGCTGATTGACTCTATTTCGCCATTTTTGCGGTACTAATCGAGACCATTTTGTCTGAGATAAATTGTATTGATAACGACCTTTTAACCAGTTTTTCCATTCATTCATTCCAGACTTATGAATTTTCTTATGCCTTGGTTTGGAATCAAATATTCCCTGTGTAATACAATAATCCTTGATTTTATCTCTAAGAAAAGGATAGGCCCCATGATGTTGAAGTACAGATCTCAAGTGATACTTGTTAAGTAATTGGGTTTGTGATAATTTATAAAATACATATGCTTGGGACAAAGAAGATAAGTCGAAATAAATATTGGAATTATTATTACTAATATTAGTATTAGAAAACGACTTTTTTATAGTCGAAATAAAGTGTATTGTATTTTTATTTGTTTTATCAATTTCTTCTTGATTTGTTTCATGGTTGTAAATGGATTTATTGATAACTTTTTTTGTTGATTCAAAGAAAAGTTGTGCATTGATCCTGTGAGCGTTAATGGTACATAGAAGGATATCTATGTATATTTTTTCAATGAAAAATTTCAAAAAATAATGTGATTTGCGTATTAATCGGATATTTTTTCTTTTGAATGTTTGCCAAATATGTTTTTTTGATTCCGATCTTTTATCATAACAAGTTAGAACCATTTTTTTCTTGTCTTTTGTGATTTGTTCTATTTGATTCCTGATTGTGATTGTTCTATCAGCAAGATCTTTCGTTTTTTTTTCTATGAATGAATAATTTGTCCAATTCATGGGTCGAATGGTAAATTCGTGGGTAATCTTATTATTTATTTTCGAATCTTTTCCATTTTCATTTGGCTCATATACTTTAGCTTTCCTCAATTCAAATAAAAAGATTGAGTTTACTTTTTCAAGTTCTTTCATTATTCGTTTTATAAATAGAACTATTTTAATGACCCATTTTGTTTTTTCTTTTGAAACTTTTGGAAACCATTTATTTTTTTCCTTTAAAACTCTTAGAACTAGAAAAAATTTCTTTTTCACTTTTCTAATTTTTTTTTCAATTTCTTTATAAATGGGTTCAAAAAAAGAAGGTCGTTTTCGGGGAGAACCAAAGGGAAGCTCTGCTTCCATTCCCCAGACTGTTAAAAAACAAAAATTGTCTTTTTTTTTTCCTTGTTTTTTTATTGGATCTCTATCATGAAATCGTATCTTAGATCTTCGCCAAGGTTTCAGACAGAAAGGAAATAGAATCTTTATCTGAATACCATCTGTTAACCAATCTTTTGGAAATTCTGTTTCTGATAATTGAACACCATTATAGGTGCATTTAATATGCATTTCCCTATTCCATTCCTTCAAATCTTCGTACCACTCAGGAAATTGGAATAATAACATACGTCCAATATTTTTAGCTATTATCAATGAAGGCAATACAATGTATTTTCTAAGAAAAGATTGGGTTACTAACATCGACCCTCTTATTGCTTGAGCAAATATAATGGTATCCCAAGTTTCGGATATTGCTATCCGTTCATTTTCCTCTTTTTTCTCCTCATTTTTTTTCTCCTTTTCTTTTGTTTCTTTCTCCTCCCAATCGGAAATTTGCAACTCTGGTTCTCTCCCTACCCAATTCTTAAAAATGAGATTCATCACATCAGAGATATCAAAAGAAGAAAAAAAAAATGTTTTGTCTATTCGATCTAAAAAAAGCGGAGAATGCACATTTGCTTGAAACATTTCCCAAGTAACTGTTTTACGTCTTTGAGCACGCATGGATCCTTTGATTATATCTCGACGAAAATCTGATTGTTGTGAATAACGTATCAAAGCCACCTCTTCCCCTTGATCACTATTACTACTACTATTAGTACTAGTAATAGAATTGGTATTCTGGTCGTTATCAGTATAAATTACTACACGTCTGGCTTTTCTTGAACGAATCTCATGATCTTCCGTCGATTCTTCCTCATTTTCTTCCTCCTGTTCTTCTAAATCATCGGTCAATTTATATGACCATCGAGGAACCTTTTTACCTATTTCTTCTATTCCAATAGATTTTTTTATAATTGTTGTTTGATCATTTGGATCAGTTGTTATTACATCGAATACAAATTTCAAAGATTTTCTTTGATTTTCTGAATCAATTCTTCCTTGTTCTTCCAATAAAGAAAATTTTTTCAAATGAAAACTAAAACTGGGTGTGGACTGAAAAGATAATTCATCAGTTGAGATTAAGGAATTCCCAATATAAGTCAATAATGATTCCCTATTAAAGGTATTCTTCTTTTGATGTTCAAATTCTCGGGAATCGTTAGAAAGTAGCCCATAAATTTTATTTATCCAAAATACTTCTATGGAATCTTCTGTAGAAGTGATTAAATCATTCATGATTGTACGTGAATAGGATTTTTTTATTGTTCCGCGATAAGGTCCGTTCAAAAAAGGATCATAAATTTTTGGCAAGCATTCTTGTTCATTCTCATCATTGCATAATCTGATTCTTTTTTCGAGTATATCTCGAAAAAGAGATCCCTTTTCTTTTTCTAAAACTTTTATTCGACTTATCAATTCATTGCTCAAGTTGTACTTTTTTTGTTTATTTGTATAAACCCAATAATTATATAGGTCTTCGTGGAATAATTTTTCTGTCGTGTACAAAGAAATTTTTTGTTCTAGCATTTCCGAAAAAGTGGATAAACTAGGCGGATATGTAAAAGATATTATTTGTTTTCCGTCATTTGGACATATGTAAAAAAAATATTGAGACATTTCATTTCGTACAGCATTTTCAAATCGATCATTTTTTATATATCGCAATGGACGATTCCATCGTTTATAATCGAAAAGAAAAGTCACAAAAGGTTTTTCAAACCAGAAATAAGTCTTTTCATTTTTCTCTTCTTTAAGTCTTTCCAATTCCCAATTATCTTGATACCCATCAAGATAAGAATCTTTGTAAACAGGGCTATCTTTATAGCATGTCTCTTTAAAGTGAAAGTGGAATTCATCCTTTGTTTTTTCCTTTCCATTCACTCGGATCTCTTCCGTTTCATCTATTTTGTCCGGATCCTCCTTTTCTTCCGAACAAGGGGAAGGGTCTTCTTCGGTGGATCCCTCTTGTTCCTGTTTAGTCTCCTTCATTTCGGAAGTTGTTTCTACATCGCTTTCTTCCTCACTTTCTCTCCTTTCTTCCGTTTCTGAAGTTTCTTTCAGTTTCTTAGTGACAATAGGCGACGGCATTCTGCCTAAATAGTAGACACAGGTGATAAATAAGAGAATACTAAAGATTCGAGCCATAGAATTTCTCAATTCTGACACAAGGTACTTATTAGATCGAATAGAATGATTTTGCCGTATCCAGAATAATACCAATCCAACCCATTTCATGAATAAAATGTGACCAATTAACCAACCAACAAAACTACTTGTTACAAATAACATCTTGTTGTTGCATCGAAACAGATAAATGTTGACTAATCTGGCTAACGTTGAACTTGGTAAAATGAAATGGTTGAATAATTGAAAAATTAGATTATTCAGGAATACACATTGAATGCTAAGATTACGCATTGAATTTCTGGTAGTAGATCCATAATCAAAAAAGTTTTTGTGATTGTTCCAGAAGAAATGAAACAAAAGATACGGTAGAACTAGGACAGTTATTGTATGAGGTCTACCCAATGCTAGATGCATTGGCGCATA